TTTCAATGTTATTTTTTTGTTTTTTCATTATTTTTTGTGGAATCTTCAAGAGCTAAGACCACTCTAATGCTCCCTTTCTCCATGCATAAACTGAACCAACAATTAGGATAAGCACGAAAATCAAAGCTTCTATAAATACGGATAACCCCAATATATCGAAACTCATTGCCCATGGATAAAGAAACACTGTTTCAATATCAAAAACAACAAAAACTAGAGCAAACATATAATAACGGATTCGAAATTGTAACCAAGCATCGCCTATTGGTTCGATACCCGATTCATAACTAGAAAATTTCTCCGGACCTTTGCTAATCGGTGATAAGACTCCGGAAATTAGAAATACTAAAATAGGAATAACACTTGATATTATTAGAAACGCCCAGAATATATCATATTCGTAAATCAGAAACATAGGCGCACTCCTATGAATGTGGAAAATATACTAGATTAATCGAGTCGAATTGGAATTAACTTAATAACTCACCCATAACCAGTTAGTCAAAACAAAAATTGATTCAAGCGCCCAAGTTTCTTTGCTTGCTTTGGTACATGTCTCTTTTCAAGATTTATCGATTTTTTCTATTATGTTTACTTCAATTTTTTAATTTTTCGATATTGTTATTCGATATTGCCATAGTATAAAGAAGACGCTCCTCTCGCCTTTTACTTCGGATTCTTTCTAAAAAAATGGGGGGAATTCAAAATAGAATTTTCATTTTTTGTTTAGTTGTTTAGAATTTCGAAATTTCTAATAGAATTGAAATTTCGTAGAATTTATTGAAATTTAGTAGAATTTCCAAATTCTTATTTTCATTTTTTTTTTTTAATTCGAAATTAAATATTTAATAAAAGAAAATTTCAATTTTTCTTTTTTAATTTATGTAGAAATTGAAAATATTATTTAAACTATTAATTATTTAATTAATTATTTAAAATTATTTAAACTATTTATTAATTATTATTATTATATTAATTCTAAATTATTATATTAATTATATATAGAATTCTATTAATATTCGATGAATATTTATTCTATATTTGATTCTATATTAAAATAGATAATATTAATTTATTACTATTTTTTTTTTACTATTTTATTTATTAATTTCTATTTTCAATTTATTAAATATTTTTTAGAGTAAAAAAAAAATTCCATTTCTATTACTATGATATATATTAATAAAATCATTAATATATTAATAATTTCTATATAAATTTCTATATTAGTTTTCTATATCATTTACTAATTTCTATATTATTTTCTATATTATACTATCATTTTTTAGTATATTACTATATTATTGATTAGATTATTAATTAATCTATATATATATTAATTAATCTATATATATATTAAGTTAAGATTTATATATTATTTTTAGATTCTTTATATTATTTTTGGATTCTTTATTTGTATTATTTATTATTAATTCGAAATATTAATTAATATTAATATTAATAAGGAATACGAATTAATAAGAATATAAGAAGTATATTGTTTACTTTATCTTTCTATTCTTTATATTGATATTGAATTGATATTGAATACGGCAAAAAGAACTCCTTTTTTTCTTTACGAAGTACATGAAGTATGCCAAAAACCTATTTTACAATGTTAACAATGAAAGTTTTCAAAGATTTTCTCATTTTTCAAACTTCGACTTGTGAACTTGTCCATAAATACAGTACGTGGTTCTTAAACTCGTGTAACTTACTAGAGGATTGGGGTTTGGTTGGGTTAGGTTGGAATGTGTTTTTAATCGAGTTCATGTCACGATTTTACCTCGAAAAATTCATTAGGCTTGAATAGGTAGCAAAAAGATAAAGAAAAAAGTCTCACTAACTTGTTAATTACGGGCAGGAGGGGAGGAAATTTCATATGTAATTGATTGACCTATGAAGAGGAATGAAGAAATTATGGTTTGCTTAACCAAGATTCGAACAAATACAAATTGGATTTACCTACTGAAATGTGATTTTTTTGGTTTCAGTTTTATGTCTCGGCCCTGAATGATTGTTGCGAGCAAGCTTATGAGAATGGTTTTTTTTTTTGATGAACCAAGTAATCGCCCCCAAGCGACCAGTTCCAAACAACAAAGAAAAAAAAGAATGAAGAAATGAAAACAAGAATTTTTTTATTTGAATTTTTTTTAGGGCTATACGGATTCGAACCGTAGACCTTCTCGGTAAAAGAGCTCAAACTTTTTATTATCAAAATGATTCGAACTTTTTCAAAGACCCAACATGCATTTTTTTTTTTTTTTTTGCATTGGGCTCATTCATTAACTGATATAAATAATCAGTTAGTCTACCATAATTCTCTTGATAGAAAGATAACAAAATGGCTCTATGTGCTCGGATTTATTGATTCCGATCCGAGAGCACTACCAAAGTGTTTCAAAGAAGGGTTATCCTGATGTAGGTTTGCTTTTGACTTAGATCAATCTAAGTTAAATAGAATCTCCATTGCCCCGCTTCTGCTTAAAGAATACAGTAT